TGAATGCCAAGCTTGAATCAGCTAAGGCCGTGTTACCGGATCTAAACAAGCCCCCCCTACTTGAAATCAAAGAAGAGGAAGTAGAGCATAATGCGGATGCCCCCCAGGCCCCCCAAAAAATAAACAAATCCTCTATTGACTCCTCCATAGCAAAGTTTGATGAATTGATTCGAAAAAGAAGAAGAGAAGTAGAGGCTTCTAGCTCAGGGGGACTTCCCCCGCCGCTGCTGCACGCAGGGAGGAGCTTCTGCGTGCAGGGTGCTGGGATGCAATAGTGGATGGATTGAAAGCCTATGGGGAAGCCCGGGGAATTGGGAAAAAAAAGACCGCGTGGCAAGCCGCTCTAAAAAAGGTAGTTCCTAAGGAGGAGACAGACTATTCGTCTCTTATGACTCTGCAAGGGGAGTTATATGATAATGGGACCCGGAGCGAGCTACTTAACCAAGTAGTTACGAATTTAAAATTTGAATTTAAATGACGAGTTGCAATAGGAATTCCTAATTCTTACACGGATGAGACTGATAACACCTGATCAGTGAAAATTTCTGACACCAATCGTTTACAAGCGTAGAAATTCGCCAAGAAGAGATCTTAGAATCTATCATTGCGCATCTTTCTTTCTTTTTCCCTTGGTCAACAACCCAGAAAAATTATTGCTAATTGAAAAAAGTGAGAAGCAAAAATATTCTGATAAAGACGTTCCTCAGAATATATGACTCATGCTCCTTTAGGTTCTTTAAATTCCGTGGGCGGCGTAGCTACTGAGATCAATGCAGTCAATTATGTCTCTCTTAGAAGTTGGTTAGCGACCTCTTATTTTGTTCTAGGGTTCTTTTGTGGGTCAACCAGCAGGCTTGAAACCGGAAGGGCCTGTCCTGCGGCTTTGGCACCAAGTCCTGTCTGAGTATTAGTTGAATGGGGCAGTGGTCGGCCTTATAGAAGCTTCGCCAGAAGCGACTAGTCGCTTCCCGAATGCCTCTTTACTTTAGTATAGTCTAGAGTATAGTCTAGTTTGTTTTAGTATAGTCTAGTTTGTAGTATAGTCTAGTTTGTTTTTGCCTCCTTCCTTGCCGCCAACGTACGCTACTAGGAGAGTAAGCAAGCCAAGCTAGCTTCCTTGTTACATTCTAGAAACGGTAGCTTCCGCGCCCTTACTGCCTGCTGAAATTTATGTGAATGATCGTGACGTGACAACTCTTCAAATCCTATTAAGTCTGATTAGACATGTCTAAGTCTGATTAGATATGTCACCGATTCCGTTCTGTTTTATTTTCGGATTCCGAGGATGAGCCGGGCAATCCTAACATCATTTATGAGGAGCCGGGCGACGAAGCCTCCTCCTCAGATAAAGATATCTCCGACGCGACTCTCCCGTCAAGAATTTTTCTATTGTGATTTTATTTTGGCTAGTTCTGTTATGAGCGAGCTTTCTTTCAGTCAAAAGCAGATACCGCCCCCCATGCTCCCGCGGTCCGCTTACCGAGGAATAGAAAGGAAGGACCGGGGGCCAGAGCAAGTTGGGTTGGGGTATAGAGCCAGAGCAAGTTGGGTTTGGGTATAGAGCCATCAGCGCGGTGGGGGGTGACAGAGGACGTGCTTGTACGGTTCATAGAAGTATATGATCAATTACTTGATTGTTGGGAACGTTCACTCCTCTATATTCGAAATATGCCTTTCTAGGAGCATTACGATCTGCAGCTCAAATGGTCCCTTATGAAGTTTCTATTGGTCTTATTCTTATTGTGCGCCTTGTGAGCTCGTTTGGATCCGCGAAGGCAATCGCTCGGATGTTCCCCTAACCCAACCCGGGAAGGGACCGGAGGGAACCGCAGCATGGGGAATGTCCGCGTCTCGTCGCAAGGCTCGTTTTTAGTTGTGGGTCATAGGGCAGGCAGCTTTATCTGATCAAGGGCCGGGGCACAAGGGTCCTGGTACTATCCAAGTGCGAAGAACCCCGGAGGGGACTGCAATGAGCAGAAATCTCACTCACGGGCCTAAACGACGAGCAAACACTCGAACGTGAGAGCAAGGGATCGCCCAACGAATGGACGAGCTCAAAGGGGGGCAAGAACCATGCTTTCAGAGAAGTGGCGGTCCGAATCTTATCTGAACTGCGAGAATAGCTGACTAAGCCGTGCCATAAGGGGTCATTCTCCAAACGGGACGGGGAAAAGCCTTTAGGTTGTTTAAGTAGGTTGGGTGACAGATCGGCCGTAGGGATACTCCGGGATATAAACCAGGGCAACAAAAGTTGAGCATATGACGATGCCGCCCGTTTTAATTTCGCGGAAGTCCCCGGCAGAGGAAAGGGCTGTAGGTGCTAGCGCGTTCTGCTTCTTATCTAGAGATAGAGAGGAGCGCTGAAATCCTTTCTTTTCTATTGGTTCGTGCGTGGCAACTGGTATAGATGAAGAAGGGCGGGCGCCGAAAAGGAAGCAGCCCAGCCCCTTCAAGAAAGAACGGACGAGCCGCATGCAGGGAAACTTGCACGTGTGGTTCTGGCCGGGGACCCCGGTATACTGTACTAATATGTGTAGGTCCCCGTAATTCGAGTGAGATTGTCATGGCGCAAAAGCAGATATGGTCTGGTATTCCCCTGTTCCCTGTATTGGTTATGTTCTTTATTTCTTGTCTAGCCGAAACTAATAGAGCTCCGTTTGATCTCCCAGAAGCAGAAGCGGAATCAGTTGCAGGCTATAATGTAGAATATGCGCGGGATGCGATCCTTAATAGTTCACTGTTGGCGGAAGCCAATGTCCCGGGGACTCATCCGGACTGAAACAAGGGGCGGGTCTTTACGAACTTCAAAATATTCGATTTTAGGGAAGCCAAAAAAGGTGAGCGCCCACACGCTCACCTTATTGATTTTGATTGAAAAGCCTCTTGCTATAGTACTATAGCTATAGATAGTACTATAGCTATAGAAAGGGTGTTAGCGCTGTTTTTTGATTGCAGGGGCAAGAAGGAACGGATTGAGCTGCGCGAAAGCCGTTGCTCTAACGCGCATCCCTTTTCTTGCTCGTTAGCGCTCTAGTAAATAAGATAGAAATTTTCTATCTTATTTAGTAAAAGTCTCGCCTTTTGATAGGAATAGGTGCTTGCTAGGACACTATTCATTCTTCATTCGAAACTAATGAGTGTAGGGTCGGGGGTTTCCGCCTTGTTATCAAAAAGGAAGTTGGGTAAAGCAAACTCCTCCTTGGAAGAGCACGGGCTTAGTCAAGTAGAACCGGGTTGCGCTGCTTGATGCTCCGATCGAAAACAAATCCGTGGGGCCATGCCGGTACGACTGAATATGCGTTAGAAAGGTAAATCCCTCCCCTACGACACCAAAAAACCGGGCCGAACTTCCGCCCGCTTCCATAGAACAATATCGTGGCAACGTAGACCTAAGTGGTAGATCCTTGGGAACCATCACAAGTACGGCCGGCCTATATTTGAACGAAAATGCCGCGTCGTCCAGCGGAGCTTAGAAGAAGGTGACTCGCGCAGACAGCTGACTCCCTTTCAATAGAAAAGAATAGCCAAACCAACCCAGCTGGCTGGTCAATCTCAGAGATCTTATCGGCCGGCAAACCGGAGACGGACGACCACGGTCCCGACCTTACCAGCACCGGAGGTGTACTAATCAATGAACCCCCAAAAACGACTTTTTTTTCTGACAAAATAAAGCAAGCCTAACCGATCACGACATGTTGTTGATATTTATTGAGTTGGGGGGATTTTCGCTGACTGAATCCATCCATAAACCTAGACCCCGGTAACCTTTGTAAGCAAAGCGTCACGACAACATCCAAAGGTGACCTTTGAATTTTTAAGCAGGGGGCAAAGAGGGGCGCGTAGGAATGCCGACCACTACATAAGCCACTAGTGGCTGAGAGAAAGCGAGCAGCACCTTGTATAGGTTGGGGGAGGGGCTTGAAGAGGCGAGCCCCTGTCAGAGAAAGCCATTGCCCGCTAGCCTAGCCAGCTAACGTTTTTCAGCTGGCTGTTATGTTAGTTGTAGCGCGCCTTCCCTCCTTCTCTAACTTCGGAAAGATTTAGCAGTATTTTCTTATGATGACCTGGTCGAGAGAGTACGATACATCGTTGTAAAAGATTGATCCATTTGTGAATATTCCTTAGAGCGTGAAGGGACACAGCAGCATTGGGTGGCAAAAGCAGGCTCTGAAAGACCTAGCAGTAGAGGAAATGGAATTCTTGCTTTAATAGTATTGATTCTTTCTTTAAAACTTTAAAAGAGGATCAAGAATCATTACTCTTTCGGCACAAGAAAGAGTTTCGAAAATTCCCTTTCTTGTGTCGAAGACTACTCGCAAGACGAATACTCTCTCCTAGCATTAGACGTTTCCCGCATTTATCCCTTCTATATAACCAATTACTTCTGTATCGTATCTAATCCAATTGGATTCGATTTTGAATCGAAAATAAAAGAATTCATATTGAAATCTAATATGGCAGTAGTAAGATAACTACATCATCCCAACTTGCATAAAAAAAGTTAAGAGGGGAAAGCCCCGCCCAATAGTCTTCTTCAAAATCTACATATTATGACTAGCAATGCAGTACACTAAATTCCTAGCATCTCCATCTCATCGAGTTCGAGTAGAAAAAAAGGTATAAACAAGCAAAGTCGATAAATCCGAAAGTCTAGAAATTCATTTCAGCCAATTGAACCTTCTCGAACTGTTTCTTTTTAAGAACCAAAAAGATTTGTGCCAAAATAACAGATGCCAAGAAGACCAAAAGGCCTTGGACACGCAATGGGTCTTGAAGTACTATTTCTGCATCCCCTTGACCAAACCCGCCCACATTCGGATTACTCGTTAATGGTTGATCAAATTTGATGGATTCGCCCTCTGACACAAGAAGTTCTGGTCCTGGGGGGATAATATCAATCACCTGACGCCCACCCGTATCTGTTATGGTTATTTCATACCCCCCTTTTTCTTTTCGTATGATTTTGCTTACTATACCTGCCGTTGTAGCATTATAAACCGTATTGTTACTCTTCCTCCCGTCGGGATAAATCTGACCCCTTCCCCGATTCCCGCCCACGTATATAGGATACTTTAAGTAGTAAATATCTTTCTTAGTAGCAGGGTCAGGGGAAAGGATAGGAAAGGTGATTTCACTGTATTTCTGACCGGATACGGGTCCTATCACAAGAATATTTTTTTTATTGGGGCGATAGCTCTGAAAAGACAAATTGCCTATCTTTTCTTTAATCTCGGGAGAAATACGATCGGAAGGGGCTAATTCAAATCCTTCCGGTAAAATAAGAACAGCCCCTACATTCAAACCCCCCCTTTTACCATTAGCAAGAACTTGTTTCAGTTGCATATCATAAGGAATTCGAACAACCGCTTCAAATACAGTATCGGGAAGTACCGCCTGTGGAACTTCAATATCGACAGGCTTACTTGCTAAATGGCAATTGGCACAGACAATACGCCCAGTTGCTTCTCGTGGATTTTCATAACCCTGTTGTGCAAAAATAGGATATGCATTTGAAATGGCTGTCCGAGTTATGATATATATCATGAGCGATACTGAAATAGATCGAGTAATCTGTTCCTTTATCCAATAAAAAGTCTTTCTAGTTTCCATGGTCGAATCTTGATCCCAAAATTTCTACAATAACAATAAATGGGGTAAGTCGCTAGTATAGTTTCCTATCCACGATTCTGCTAGTTACTGGGAAATAAATTAATAAATTAAATGGAATACTATTTTAGTGGAATAATATTAAGATGAACCTCCAAAATGGGTCGAAACAGAAAGCCCAAGTGCGATTTTTGATTTTTAATGATTTAGTTAGGTACAACTACAAATACAAAGGAACAAACGTTCTAATTAGATTAATAATTAATATTAATAATTAATACAAGTAGATCCTCTATCAGTCATTCATTGAATGATAAATAACTACAAGCGAAGGAGATACGCGATTTAAATAACAAAAAAGCCAATATTTAAAAATTGTATCCAGAATGACTGGAAAAATGGAAACCAGACCCGATATAATTTCATCATTATGAACAAATCCAAAATGTTTGTAGACAGAGCCAACCATTAGTTCCCAACCGTGGGGCGAGTGGAATCCGATACAAAAATCCGTTAATAAAAGAATAGAAAAAGCTTTGATTGTATCGCTTAAGTTATATAGGAATTTCTGGACCCAAGAGTTAAGAATAACAAGTTCTTGATTACCCAAAATAGAATAACCGCTTAGAATAAAAAAACAGATTATATTTGTTGAGAAGTGCAAAATCGTATGGATCCCATCCTCGTTGTGTATCTTGATTAATTCAATCATTTCTTTTTGGATTCCTATACGAAGTTTTTGGAGATGTGTCTCCGAGTATTCTTGGATCATTTCCTCCAAGAGGAGGAGTTCCTCTAATTTTATGAATTTTTCTAGAATTCCCCTTTCTTGAATATCATTCAAAAAAATTTCGGATTGCCCAACATTCCACCACTTAGTGATCCAAAATTCCAGGCTTTTATTAAATGAGAGAAAAAGGCACCAGGGCAAAAATACTATAAATATAAGCTTTAACAAGGGAGTAAATGCTTTATTTTTTGTCATTTTTTGATCGGCGAGTTGTTAATCAACCCACCTCATTTGTTGACTCTATGGAATCGAATATTTCTTTCACGCATGAGTTATATACAAGATATGAAACCTATAAATTCAATTTATTTTCTTTGTTGTTATTGAATCTAGAAAGGTTGTTATTGAATCTAGAAAGAATAGAGAAATCAACTAAGAAGCCACTTCGAATGAAGAAACACTAAACAAATATTGTTTCGCGATATCTCAATTGGTCAATACCTCTGTCTCCTTTGGATGAAGGATCGAAAAAACTCCTTTAAGTTTTAAGTAATGAATAGTAGTTCAATTTTGAGACAAAAGAACTCCAAAATAGCCAATATTTCAAAACAAATTCACGGATTACTCACAGTCAGGACTAGAATAATTGACGAAAAGAGATTACGATAATCAACGTGACAAAACCGAACCGAAATCGGCTAGTGACGAAATTGAATTCTTCTTTTTGGAGTGGTTATTAAGGAACACAAAATACAAAATCAAAATAAAGAATAAAAAGAAACGTCGATTAAAAATAAAAAAATTTACAAGTACAAGATAGGAGTTCTCTGGATCTAAAGTAGCAATTCCAACAATTCTATATTAAAATGAAACGTAACAAAAAAATCCATTTATTTATACCGAAATGGTTTGATATATGTATATGAATTCTTTCGATTTGTTTTATTGAATTAAATTTCGTGGATTTGAATGCGTATAAAAAACCACAAAAAGAGTGTCGTTTTATGGTAGTTCCGCCCGCTTTGGCTCCAACGAGCCCTTTGATGAAACTTTACTGATGAAACTTTACACCTAATTTATGTTATCGAAAAAGGAAAACTCTTTTTATTTTTCCCTCCTGCTGAGAAAGGCATCTCTTTTCCACGGATTTCTCAAAATACTTCAAGCGGTACACGCAAGAAATAGGCCAATTCAGCAGCCTTTTGTTCAATTTCTCGTGGGATCAAATTATCATCAGTAAGAGTTAAAGGAATGGCCCCCTGTCCGCGGATGTCCATATAAAGAACACGACGAGCGTAAATACCCTCTTTAACTTCTATTCGAATGGACTGAATATCTTTTATAAGGAATTGGAGGAATATACGACGATTTTTTCCAGGAAATCCCCAACGAAAAATACATACTATGCCTTCCCTTCTATCGAATCGATCATAACCACTGCCTACATTCCAGGAAATTGTGCACCACAAATAGGAGCTAATAAAGAAACCCGAGATTCCGTAAAAAGACATCACGATCCCTTGCGGAAAAAAAGATATCCAACTTCTCCCAAGATAACTCGAAGTTCCAACCAATAGGAATCCTAATGAACTTAAAAAAAGGATAAAGGCCCAGCAGAAATTACTTATTTTGCGAGACCCCGTTAGAAGTTCTATCCATATATGTTCTGATCGCCAACTCATACTTGATCCGATTAAATTGTATTGGAATTTAGAATATACCTCAAATTAATTTGACTTTACTTTGTTTATTTCCCAAGTAACTCTCATCAACTAGCACTATACCCTTTACGAGTAAGTGGAGTAAGTCAGCAAATTGAAATTTGTTAGAGCTAAAATCATAAGATACCCCTTACCTTATATGATATGAATATGACATCATCCCACTATACTATAGATATATGACCCCCCTATAGATAGAGAGAGATCTGTGGGCTTTCTCTTTCAGCCATTCGGCGCCCTGGTCGATTTGAAAACAGCTAGAATTCATTTACTAATATATCATGTTTATGCGGGCGTTAGAATTATTTCCTTTATCTTTATATATTTATATGCGGCACAAATCACATGTTATATCGAATTCAATTAAATAGATATCTGTGTTATGATAGAAATCATCATGGTTTTGAAAAACAAATGGAAGAAAGTTAGGCTCGCCGGATCTAAATAATCTTATTTTTTTGAACATGAAGAGATAAAGAAACCATTGCAATTGCCGGAAATACTAGGCCTACTAAAGGCACAAAAATAGAAGGAAAGCTGAAAGTTGTCATAAAATGGGTGCCTCAATTTATTGTTTGTACCTGTTTGTTATTTAATTTATAATTTATAAATCAAAATATTTTATACTGTGTGTTATACTAAACTTATACTAAACTATGTTATACTAAATTACTAAATTAGAATTTTAATTCTAATTAAGAATTTGAATTCTTATTAATTTTTATTAATTGAAATTGAATTATTTAATTTATTAATTTCAAATTTAATTTGAAATTCTTAGTATAGAACTAACTATCTATAATACATAAATAATACTATAATACATAAATAATAGATTAAATAATAGATAAATATATAGTTAAATATGTAAGTTAATATTAATATAATATATAGTAATATAATATATAGATATATAGATATAGAATAAACACAAGAAATGTAGAACTAACTAAATGAACTTATTTATCTTTTTTATCTTTCGAATCTTTGAAAGATATGCAGGGAGAATCCCCCCTTTAAGGGAGAATCCCCCCTTTAGTATTATTCTTTAATTTTAATAATTATTAGTATTATTCTTCTTCGTTTTTTTTTGTATTTGATTCTTCTAATTTAATATTAATCAAACGAAAGATACTATTAAATAATAATAATAAAGAGCGTTTGAATATTGTTAAAGACAACATTCCAACTAAGAAATAGAACGTCGAAAACATGAGGTTAAGAAACTCTTTCCTTATGCCTTATGTTAAGAAATGTTAAGAAAGAGTTTCTTAACGTAAAGAAGGTCTTTCTTTATGTTATTTATGTTAAGCAAGGTCTTTTTTTTCATTATATTATCTCCTTTTTGATTGAATTTGAATTTAAAATATCAAACCGAACCTTTTGATTCTTTCTACAGTTTACAGTTAGATCGTATCAAAAGAACAAAAATTCCATTAATTTTAATTTGACTTAGTTCTCTATGGAATTTTGATTCAAAGGAAGGAAACCGTGGAACGCAAATAACTGACCCAGAACACTTTTTAAAATCTTGCGTGGGACAATTAGGTCGCATAAACCCTTCTCGAATAGGGGTTCAGCCAATTGCGAACCTTCGGGTATTGGTTCCTTCAATGTTTCTTCAATTACTCGTTTACCCGCAAATGCAATAAGGGCGTTTGGTTCGGCAATAATGATATCACCCAACATACCAAAACTCGCCGTCACCCCACCAGTAGTAGGAGATGTAAGGATTGATACATAAAATAACTTTTTATTTTTATAATCATATAAAGCAGACGAAATTTTAGCCATTTGCATCAAGCTCAAACTTCCTTCTTGCATGCGCGCCCCCCCCGAAGCGCATACTATAATAAGAGGTAGCAACTTATTGGTAGCGTACTCAATCAAACGGGTAATTTTTTCCCCGACTACGCATCCCATACTACCCCCCATAAATTGA